TCCGGCTGTGAAAGAAGCAATTATTGCGAAAATCGGTGAATATAACCAACTATCATTAAGAATTTCATCTTTGGACCAAAAACAAGCAAGAGGTGGAATACCACAAAGAGAAAGTGTACCTAATAAAAAAGCAGTTTTTGTAATTGGCACGTGCTTTCTTAACCCGCCCATAAGAGCCATGTTCTGGCTTTTATCTGGAGCGTATCCAACAAGAGCTTCCATTGAATGAATAATTGATCCGGATCCTAAAAACAACAAGGCTTTCGAATAAGCATGAGTAATCAAATGAAATAAAGCGGCTCGATAGGACCCCATACCTAGAGCTAACATCATATAACCCAATTGAGACATTGTAGAATAGGCTAAACTTTTCTTAATATCTTTTTGAGCAAGAGCTAAAGTGGCTCCTAATAATACTGTTATTATACCTATAAAAGATATTAGATTCATTATGTATGGTATCGCTATGAAAAGTGGAAGAAGACGAGCTACAAGAAAAATTCCCGCTGCTACCATAGTAGCGGCGTGGATAAGAGCCGAAATAGGAGTAGGCCCCTCCATGGCATCAGGTAACCATACATGAAGGGGAAATTGTGCGGATTTAGCAACTGCGCCGCCAAATAATAGAAAGGCACACAAAGTAACAAATAAAAAGTTAACCTCCTTATTATAAATCAAGTTATTGAATATTTCGAACAAATCCCGAAATTCGAAACTACCCGTTGTCCAATAAAGACCTAAGATTCCTAATAATAAACCAAAATCCCCTACACGATTAGTTACAAAGGCTTTTTGACAAGCACTTGCCGCACTAGGTCGTGTGAACCAAAACCCTATTAATAGATAAGAACACATCCCAACCAATTCCCAAAAAATATAAATTTGTATCAAATTCGAACTTGTAACTAATCCCAACATTGAAGTATTAAAAAAACTCATATAAGCAAAAAATCTCAAATATCCTTGATCATGAGACATATAATTGTCGCTATAAAAAAGAACCAGAATTCCAACTGTGGTGATTAATATTGACATAATAGAAGTAAGCGGATCAATAAAGTGTCCGAACTCGAAAGAAAAATCATTATTGATGGTCAAAGACCATATGTATTGATAGATAGAACTCCTATTTATTTGCTGAATAGATAGATCGACCGAAAAAATCATAACTATACTTAACAAAAAAATACTAGGAAAAGCCCAAATACGGCGAAGATTTTTTGTTGCCGTTGGAAAAAGTAGAAGTCCCACTCCTATTAACATAGGAACTGGAAGCGGAACGAAAGGTATGATCCAAGAATATTGATATGTATGTTCCATAAAAATAATAATTTTTTTATTCTTAATTAATTGTTTCTGATTCACCGGTTCTTATCTCTTTTAAAAGAGATTACTAAAGTATTAAAAAAGCAACTGAAACTAAAATGGAATTTTCTAGTCGTAGTTAGTTTGAACCTTTCTCAACTACTTCAAAAATTTGCAAAGTGAAAAATAACGAATCCTTTTATACTAAGTTTATACTAAGTAAGATTTTTGTAAGATTTTTAGGAAAACGTAGCAGCAAATTCCAATTTCCATTATTATTCCCTATTACAAAAATTTATGGACATATATCAAGACTAAAAAATTGGACAAAAAAAAAGAAGTACTTTATTTTGATATCAATCATCGGATGTCCCATAACTTTGCCTAATAAAAAAAGAACTAGGTATTTTTGTTTGTTTATTCAGAATAATTAACGAGTTTAATTTGGGACTGATTGATTGTGTTCTATTCTAATAATCTAATAAATGGTATTTAATAACCAATTACTAGAATTACTAGAAAAGAAAAAAGAAAAAGATTCAAGTTTTTTATTAGGTAGGTAAGGGTTCTTAAGCTTGTTCGATATGTATTTTTTATGTACAAATGTAACATCCAAAAAAGAGACAGAGATAGAAAGGTATCACAAATAACTCCGAAATACAAATTATTTTGCCTCAGATATTGTATGGAATAGGAATTGAAAAAACAAAAAAATGATTTGTTTTAAACAATAGATGTCTTTCACATCCAATTTTTGTAATGAATAACTTTTTATTTTTTGAATGGCAGTTCCAAAAAAACGTAGTTCTATATTAAAAAAACGTATTCGTAAAAATATTTGGAAAAAGGGGGGATATTGGGCAGCGCGGAAAGCTTTTTCGTTAGCGAAATCCCTTTCGACCGGGAATTCAAAAAGTTTTTTGTACGACAAATAATTTTGAATAATTGGAATTCGCATCCACCTGACTCCAAAAACGAGCCGATTTAGTTTCGAATTTAGATTCCATTTTTTAATATAGAATAGAAAAATAGAAGTAAAAAAAATAGAAATAGAAAAAGTAAGTAATAAATAATGATTTCCATTCCCTACTGTTTTGAACCAATGGATTTGGCTACTGAATCGGTACTTTTTTTTATTTGAAAAAAAAAAAGAATAAAAAATTGAGAGTTTTGCCTTTATTTGTATTTGAATATGCTTTTCATTCCCGGGATGGGGATTCTTAATTTCCCCATCACCCACCCACTTAAAAATAAGACAATAATAAAGGTTTTGTTTTGTCTTTTCTTTTTTTTTTTTTATATTTCTCCTTTTCTATTTCAATTTATGCTACTCTATAGCATAAATTGAAATCTTTAGACAAAAGCAATGAGTTGTTGAAACTAATTTTGAATTATACTTTTTTTTTAACCTTCTGAATCATCACTCCAAGTGAGAATGAGTAAAGGCGTCTTTCGCCATTTCGGCGTATTTCTAATTTCTATACGAATAGTATGCAATTTATAAGTAATAAAAGAATCCTATGTTTGAAAGGGAGGATCAATCTAAAAATATCGATTTTTAGAATTCGGATTTAGAAATAAATTTTTGAAGTAGGACAATAGAAATCGAAATTCTTTTATATAATATGTATAGCTCGATACCTAATTGGTTTGATAAACCCTAAGACAAATTCATACTGAAAAAACCTAACGATTATCACAAGACAAAAGTTATGCAAATTAAATCAAATTTTTTGAATTATTGGATATTATGCTTAAATTGTGATCGCGATCCATAAAAAAGAAAAAGAATATGTTATTGTTAAGTTAAATAAAACTGAAACCTTAAATAACTAAATAAAACGATAAAAAAGAGACTGTTTCAATCTCTATTGAAACAAATTTTTATTCATCAATTGAATGCTTCCTAAAAAACAAAAGTATTTCATTGAAACTTTCTCTTTCACTTTCCATCTCGACGATTAAATAAAAATAAGTTATTATTATTTCTAGCAAGCCGCTATGGTGAAATCGGTAGACACGCTGCTCTTAGGAAGCAGTGCTAGAGCATCTCGGTTCGAATCCGAGTGGCGGCATAACATCTTCTAAAAGATATATAAAATAGAAAAGCCCTATAATGAATTGAATTTCCAATTTCCATTCCGTATACTCGAGAGACTTTCACTTTTTCCTTTTAATTTCATTTTTTATTTATGATATTTTCAACTTTAGAACATATATTAACTCACATATCATTTTCGGTCATTTCAATTGGAATTACAATCCATTTAATAACCTTATTAGTCGATGAAATCGTAGGACTATATGATTCATCAGAAAAGGGGATGATAGCTACCCTTTTCTGTCTAACAGGATTATTAGTAATTCGTTGGATTTATTCGGGGCATTTCCCATTAAGTGATTTATATGAATCATTAATCTTTCTGTCATGGAGTTTCTCCATTATTCATAGGATTTTAAAACATAAAAATCATTTAAGCGCAATAACCGCGCCAAGTGCTATTTTTACCCAAGGCTTTGCAACTTCGTGTTTGTTAACCAAAATGCATCAATCCGAAATATTAGTGCCCGCTCTACAAGTTCAGTGGTTAATGATGCACGTAAGTATGATGGTATTCGGCTATGCCGCTCTTTTATGCGGATCATTATTATCCACAGCTCTTCTAGTCATTACATTTCGAAAAATGATAAGGATTTTTGGTAAAAGCAATAAATTATTAAATGGAACTGTAACTGAGTCATTTTCCTTCGGTGAAATACAATACATGAATGCAAAAACCAATGTTTTACTAAATACTTATTTTTTTTCTGCTAGAAATTATTACAGGTATCGATTGATTCAACAATTGGATCATTGGAGTTATCATATTATTAGTCTAGGATTTATCTTTTTAACCATAGGTATTCTTTCAGGCGCAGTATGGGCTAATGAGGCATGGGGATCATATTGGAATTGGGATCCAAAGGAAACTTGGGCATTTATTACTTGGACTATATTCGGGATTTATTTCCATACTCGAACAAATAAAAAATCGGAAGGTTTTAATTCCGCAATTGTGGCTTCTATGGGCTTTGTTATAATTTGGATATGTTATTTCGGGGTCAATCTATTAGGAATAGGGTTACATAGTTATGGTTCATTTAATTAACAATTCACATCTAATTGAATTGCAAATTGAAGAAAAGAAAGGGCCCGATGAAGACAAAGATAGGATGGCGCATATATATAAACGAAACTGAGTGGAAACCGCCGAGAACCTTTTGAATCACTCCACTACTTGATTCAAAAGGTTCTCACAAACCCAAAAGGGGTTTGGTTACAATTCAAATTTATTTTTTCTTTTTTTATTCATGAAAATTCTCTATAAAAAAATTAGATAGAATAGCTTCGACCTTGTCCACTGATAGTGACAGAACGAAATCCGGATAAATACCAATACCAAGTACGGGTAGAAGAATAGAGATCAAAACAAATAATTCCCGTGGTCCAGAATCAAAAAAATAAGAGTTTACGCCATTAAATAGCTTGTACCCATAAAACATTTGCCGTAACATAGATAATGAATAAATAGGAGTTAATATCATTCCAATTGCCATTACAAAAGTAATCAGTATTTTTGCTATTAAAAAATATTTTTGGCTAGTAATTATTCCAAAAAATACTATCAATTCCGCAACAAAACCACTCATGCCCGGTAATGCAAGGGAAGCCATTGATAAGATACTAAATAGCGTGAATATCTTTGGAATTGGTAAAGCCAGTCCGCCCATTTCGTCGAGATAACCATGACGTATTCTATCATAACTCGTTCCTGCTAAGAAAAAAAGTGCAGCGCTAATAAACCCATGAGAAATTATTTGTAAAATGGCTCCGCTGAGTCCTGTATCAGTTATCGAGCCAATTCCTATAATTATGAAACCCATATGAGATACAGAGGAATAGGCGATTCTTTTTTTTAAATTGCGTTGGCCAGGAGATGTTAAAGCTGCATAAATTATTTGCATTGTACCTACTATGATTAACCAGGGAGAAAATAGAGAATGAGCGTGCGGTAATAGTTCCATATTGATCCGAACCAAGCCATATGCTCCCATTTTTAATAAGATTCCGGCCAGAAGCATACAAGTACTGTAATGGGCCTCCCCATGGGTGTCCGGTAACCATGTATGTAAGGGTATAATCGGTGATTTGACAGCAAAAGCAATAAGAAATCCAATATAGAATAGTATTTCCAGTGCCACGGGATACGATCGATTAGCTAATATTTCCAAATTTAATGTTGGTTCATTGGAACCATATAAACCGATACCCAAAACTCCTATTAATAGAAAAACGGAACCTCCTGCAGTGTACAAAATAAACTTTGTAGCTGAATAAAGACGTTTCTTTCCACCCCATGCTGATAGAAGTAGATAAACAGGAATTAATTCTAATTCCCACATGATGAAAAAAAGTAAAAGGTCACGAGAAGCAAATGATCCTATTTGACCGCTATACATTGCTAACATCAGGAAATAGAATAATCGGGAATTCCGAGTAACTGGCCAAGCCGCTAACGTAGCTAAAGTGGTGATAAATCCCGTCAATAAAATGGGTCCTAGGGAAAGTCCATCTATTCCCAATCTCCAGTAAAAACCAAAAAAATCGATCCATTTATAATCCTCTGCGAGTTGTATTAATGGATCGTCCAATTCAAAATGATAACAGAAGGCATAGGTCGTTAGAAGGAGTTCTAGCACGCATATATATATAGTATACCCCCTAGTCACCTTATTTCCTCTATGAGGGAGAAAGAAAATGAAAAAACCCGTGGCTATCGGAAAAACTACAATTATTGTTAACCAAGGAAAAAAGTTCGTGGTAAAGGCAAGATACACTCGAACCAGACAAAACCGTGCTCGAAAAATAGAATATATATTCTTAATTTTTTTTTTTATTTTTCGAGTACGGGTTTTTGTCGGTAATCAGTAAGTAAAAAAAATGTATTCAAAATAGATTCAAGTGGGGTTTTGGGGAACGTATCAATATCAATAAGCTAGACCCATGCTTCGAGTTGTTTCATGCCATAAATAAACTCGAACACTCAAGAAATCCGTTGGACAGGCGGATTCACATCTCTTACAACCAACACAATCCTCCGTTCTTGGAGCAGAAGCAATTTGTTTAGCTTTACATCCGTCCCAAGGTATCATTTCTAATACATCCGTGGGACATGCTCGGACACATTGAGTACACCCTATACATGTATCATAAATCTTTACTGAATGTGACATTGAATCTATCCATTTCTGAATTAAAAAATTTTCGATCTAGTAATTTTGGAAATGAATCATATATTGAAACACCAGATCAATCAACGATTTACCAGAATTTTGGAATCAATCCATTTCTGGATCAACTGATAAGAGGGAACCAAGATACTTTGATTTTTTACGTTTTCGCCGATATGATCGAGGTTAGGACGTATTATAGATGCTAATTTGAATTTATGAATATTCTGATTTTGAAATACTATTTTATTTATTCAACAAAGTCGATTGATTGATACGAATCGATTTTCTGTTACGATAAATTGACGAAACAATAGCTGATCCGATAGCTGCTTCAGCGGCTGCAATAGCTATAACAAAAATTGAGAAAATATCTCCTTTTAATTGCCTACTATCAAAAAAATCGGAAAATGTTACAAAATTTATATTAACCGCATTTAGTATAAGTTCAAGACACATCAGGGCCCGGACAATATTTTGGCTCGTGATCAATCCATAGATACCAATAGAAAATAAATAAGCACTCAAAATAAGTACATGCTCGAGCATCATTGACCAACTCCGTACCAATTTCGATTCATTTCAATATGAACAATAAGTCAAGTGATTTGATTACTTATAATCTAACAAGTATAGAACAAAAGAATATATTGCTAATAGATCAAATCAATAAACTTCTATTTGATTTATACATGAAACAGTATTCAAATCGAATTGAAGGCAAATAGATGTGATAACACAGAAAAGTCCAATTTGGATTGCTGTTGCTAGTTATAAAGATTTTTTACTGACGAGCTACGGCAATTGCACCTATCAAAGCAACTAAAAGAATGATCGAAATGAGTTCAAATGGAAGAAAAAAGTCGGTTGATAAATGAATTCCAATTTGTTGACTGTTACTTATCAAATCTTGCTCTATAATCTGGTTGGATCGTGTAGTCCAAATAATCCCGTACCACGACGTATCTAGAATAGTAGTGAGTAAGGACAAAAAAATACTTGTACAAACCAGAGAAGTAACTCCATTCCCAATAGTCCAAAGATTCAAATGAAAATCGTTGGAATAGTCTGAACCATTCATGAACATTACAGCAAATATGATTAAAACATTTACAGCTCCTACATAAATAAGGAGCTGTGCAGCAGCTACAAAAGACGAATTTGATAGAATATAGAATAAGGATATACAAATAAGAACGAATCCCAATGAAAAGGCAGAATAAATCGGGTTGGTAAGTAATACCACTCCCAGACCTCCTAATATAAGACCCGATCCTAGAAAAACTAAAAGAAAATCATGTATTGGTCCAGCCAAATCCATTATATTAAAATAAGAGATAAATAAATCGAAATGTTTTTTCATGACCTTATTGAACCGACCAGGCAATTTTTTTTTATGAGGCATTCCCGATTGAATTCAATTCAAATCTAATAGGTGTGAATTGATGTGGGTACAGTTATTGGATCAATTTCGTTCTTTTCTTTATTGGAAATGGCAGTTGGAAATTGAAAGTCTCTATTTCGAAAAAATTGTGGATATATTAACAGACTTTCAATACAAATTAATTTGTACTTCTCAGAATCCAATCTATAGTTGGGATTTGTACCAAACAAAGAGAAAGACCTTATTCCTTTATACCAACACGGAACCCTAGTAATTTCCAATAATAAAGAGATTTACCCGTTTTTTCTTTGAGACGAATTCAAAACTGTTCGAATTGTAAAATCGTCAATTACTGACATTGGTAAACGACCTAAAGCAATTTGATTGTAATTCAATTCGTGACGGTCGTAAGTAGCAAGTTCATATTCTTCAGTCATTGATAAACAATTTGTTGGACAATACTCAACGCAGTTACCACAAAAAATACAAATTCCGAAATCAATACTGTAATTAAGCAATCGTTTCTTTCGAATATCAGTTTCCAATTTCCAATCAACAACAGGCAGATCTATAGGACATACACGAACACATACTTCACAAGCAATACATTTATCAAATTCAAAATGGATTCGACCGCGGAAACGCTCCGATGTTATTAATTTTTCATAAGGATATTGAATAGTTACAGGGAAACGATTTGCTTGGGATAAGGTAATCATGAAACTTTGACCAATGTACCTTGCAGCTCGTACTGTTTGTTGACCATAATTCATGAACCCAGTTACCATAGGTAGCATATCGGGAATATCTATGAATAAGTTTTTTCTTTCTCTTGTTTGAGGTAAGCCGTGAATATAGTATCCCTTTTTTTGTCTACAGTGAAAGGAGTTGGGAAGAGGTTGTTAATAATAGATTACCGAGAGAAATAGGTAAAAGAAATTTCCAGCCAAGATTTAATAATTGGTCCATTCTTAGTCTAGGTAAAGTCCATCTTGTTGTGATAGAAATGAACAAGAACAAATAAGTTTTAGCTAATGTAATAAAGATACCAATTGTCGTTCCAAAGATTCCATCCGCTTTATTTATTTCAAATAACTCAGGAACAAATATGTACGGAAGTGAAAGATTCCAACCGCCCAAGTAAAGAACTGTTACAAATAATGAGGAAACTAATAAATTTAGATAGGAAGCAACGTAAAATAAACCAAATTTGATACCCGAATATTCGGTTTGATAGCCTGCTACTAATTCTTCTTCTGCTTCTGGTAAATCAAAAGGTAATCTTTCGCATTCTGCTAGGGAAGAAATTAGAAAAACGATAAACCCTATAGGTTGACGCCACAAATTCCACCCCCAAAAACCATATTTTGATTGCGCCCCGACTATATCAACTGTACTTGAACTATTAGATAATCATAGTCGGTGATAACATTACTGTTCCCATCGCTATTACAAAACCGTACATGAGATTTTCACCTCATACGGCTCCTCAGGGCCACAAATAAATGTAAGGACCGGGCAAGTATTCGTTATCTTGATATGGTTATAGCATAGATAGACGCGTGGAAGGTCCCCAATTATACCAATGGAATTCTGTCTGCTATAAGAATAAATCAAAAAGCATTTCTGAATCGATCTCATCCTTCAACTTTTTTGGGGTGAGTAATAACTTAATAAATCCTTCAATAAAATACTCTTTGTAGAAATATCTATTGATATTTCGAGCCATCATTTTTTTTTGATTACGAAAAAAAAATTAGACATTACATTAGTTCATGAATCATGACACAATTTTTCTTTCTATGAAGATAGGAAAGAAATAAGAAAAAAATAGCTTTTCTTTTTATTGTAATTTTATTTTTTTTTCTATGTTTTTTTGTTCCTCTTCTTCTTTCTGAGAAAAAGGGGGCCTCAAAAAAGTAAAGGATTATTTCGTTCCCGATAGTAATTTCTTTAATTGGGGGATAGGAGCATACTCTGAATCGGAATTGTGGGGAGTACTGCCTGATCATTTCTACCAACTTAAAGCCCCAATTAGTATTCTTTTTATGTTATGCAGACGTATCTTTTTCGTTAATTTACATAATCTCCATTACTAATTCTTTGTGTGTATTTTAGTGTTCCTTATTATCCACCCATTTTTTTTTTTCAATCCCCCGTTCGTTAATATATGTATTGTAATACATTCAAACATATAGTGAAAACTCCATACGGTTGACTTTTGAGCCCGCTTCAAGCTAGGATGACCAATCAACTAATCTTGGGGTAAAGGGCATCTTCCACTTTTGTTTACTTTCACTTAACTCTTGTACATAGGAAATGAGACTCAATCTGCTTTTACTGCGAATTTAGAAGTTGTTTTCTTTCACTCATATATAACTATCTAATTTTTTTATTAACCTAAAGAATAAATAAATGGATAAAAAAAAAATGCGGATATCCATTCAATTTCTTTTTTTTTTCTAGAAGGAAAAGAAAAGCTTATATTTTAGCGAATCGCACGTAGAGATATTGATAAAACACATAAAGTTAATGGTATTTCATAACTAATCGATTGAGCAGCAGCTCGCAGACCACCTAAAAACGAATATTTATTATTTGATCCATATCCTGACATAAGAAGTCCAATAGGAGCAATACTTGAAACGGCAATCCATAAAAAAATACCAATATTGAGATCAGCTAAAACAAGGTGATAACTAAAAGGAATTACTGAATAACTTAGTAGAATTGATATGACTGCTATAGATGGTCCAATACTGAAGAAACGAGTATTTCCTCTAGCTGGAAGAAGATTCTCTTTGAAAAGTAGTTTTGTTCCATCTGCTAAAGCTTGAAGAATTCCGAAAGGGCTGGCGTATTCAGGGCCAATACGTTGTTGTATTCCTGCAGATATTTCTCTTTCTAACCACACAATTACTAGTACACCTATTGTGATTCCTAATACAAGAGTCAAAATGGGGGTAAACACCCGTATGGTCCCATAGAGCTCTTTTAAGGATTCCAATCGGGAAAAAGAATTAATATCTTGTACTTCTGTTGTATCGACTATCATTTCAACGATCAACTTCTCCCATAATGATATCTATACTACCTAGTATCGTCATAATATCCGCCAATTTCATTCTTTTAACTAACTGAGGAAGAATTTGCAAATTGATAAAACCCGGTGGGCGAATTTTCCATCGCCAAGGAAAACTACTTTGATCTCCTATCAGAAAAATTCCCAATTCTCCTTTTGGGGCTTCGACTCTCACATAAAGTTCTTGTTTCGGTAATTCAAAAGTAGGAGAAGGTTTTTTACTAATGAATCGATCTTCAAAATCATTCCATTCTGGATCGCTTTCTCTAGCAAAGCATCGGATTTCTAAATTCTCATAGGGCCCCCCCGGAATTCCTTCCAAAGCCTGTTGAATAATTTTTACGGATTCGGTCATTTCACCGATTCGGACTAAATAACGAGCTAATGAATCTCCTTCTTTTTGCCACTGGACTTCCCAATCAAATTCGTCGTAACACTCATAATGATCCACTTTACGAAGATCCCATTCTATTCCAGACGCTCGTAGCATTGGTCCTGATAAACCCCAATTTATTGCTTCTTCTCCACCAAAAATGCCTACTCCTTCAACTCGTTCTAAAAAGACAGGGTTTCGTGTAATAAGTTTTTGATATTCAACAACCCCCGTTAAAAAATAATCACAGAAATCCAAACATTTCTCTATCCAGCCATGGGGTAAATCGGCCGCTATCCCTCCGATACGAAAATAATTATGCATCATTCTCATACCGGTGGCAGCTTCGAATAGGTCATATACTAATTCTCTTTCTCTGAAAATATAGAAGAAGGGAGTCTGTGCACCAATATCTGCCATAAAAGGGCCGAGCCATAACAGATGAGAGGCTATACGACTCAACTCCAACATAATTACTCTGATATAGCTGGCCCTTTTAGGTACTTGAATATTTCCCAACTGTTCCGGTCCATTTACAGTTATTGCTTCTGTGAACATAGTAGCTAAATAATCCCAACGTGTTACATAAGGCAGATATTGTATAATTGTTCGGTTTTCCGCAATTTTTTCCATCCCTCTGTGTAAATAACCCAATATCGGTTCACAGTCAATAACATCTTCGCCATCGAGAGTAACGATGAGACGAAGAACACCATGCATTGATGGGTGGTGAGGTCCCATATTTACCCTCATAAGGTCTTTTCCTGTAGCTAGTATACTCATTGGTTTTTCCTCGATTCATTCTTACATGAATTGTTGAAAACAAAAAGAAGTTATCAAGATTCAAAATCTAATAAATCAAATAATTCAAAATTCTTTTTTCAAATTAACGATTTTTTGACTCCCGTATATTCAACTGACTAATTAATTCTTTATAACGTACTCTATTTTTCTTTGACAAATAAGAAAGTAGCCGTTGGCGTTTTTCCAGAACTTTCCGTAAACCCCTCTGAGATAAATAGTCTTTTCTGTGCAATTCCAAATGGGAAGTAAGTCTTTGTATCTTATTAGTGAAACTTAATACTTGAAATTCAACAGACCCGCTGTTTTCTTTTTTTTTTTCGTGAAAAGTAACTGAGATGAATGAATTTTTTACCATAAAACGAAACCCTCTTTTCCCTTTCTTTTAATATGAAATTTACTGATCAGTAATAATAATGTTAGTCATTTGAATTGAATATACACAATCATCTTAAAGCCGTTATGAACTTCCGATAAAATCAATCAACAATCAATCCCATTTTCGATTTGATTAGGGATAAAAAAGGATGGTATATTTCTTCAAAAGAGAAAAAGCGAGACCTAAAAAAAATTCTGTTAATTCATTTATAGATCTAACCAATCCGTATGTCCTTAAAGTGGTATCCTGTATCATAATGGAATGTAAGACAAGGCCTGCGTCCATCTCTTTGTTTTCATATCCCAGGTATGGTACGCGATCGATAAGAAAAACGTACTAGTAACAAATTTGCAATCGTGGATACATATGTATCCTTATCATACTGAAACGGCTGCCATTATTGGTATTAAACCAATAGCGATTCATACAAACTAAATCTTCTAATCGATAATTTGGCCAAAGAAAGAACTTTAATTTAATTAGTTTCTTTTTCTCTCTAGCAAGATCTTTGCTTTTATCCAAAACGTGACTCCCTTTTTTTACGTTATTACAAAATACGGAATTTCTCTGAATACCATTTTGATTCTTCCAATTGAAACAAATCAGAGTTCTCAATTCTCTACGACGGTTGGGGAATAAAATATTTTCAGGAACAAGCAAATCAAAATTCTTTTTGTCTCTATTTCCAGTCATTCTTTGATGTCTTGCAATGGATTCATAATTTTTTTTTTTATGAACATTGCTTTTTTCTCGGTATCTTTTAGTAATTTGGCGCTTATTCTTATGAACCAATGAAATACCTACGATTTGATATATAAAAAACTGTCCATCGTTTTTTACAGACAGACGAAGCGGTTCGATAATAAATATTCCCCCTTTCACCAATTCTGTAAGAGTGAAATCCTTATGAATCATCAAAATATCCAGACCCATTTCTCCCCCTTGAATAGAGGATATAGCAATTTCTCTTGGATTTATCAGTCGAAGCAGGAGACAATAGATCTTGATATTATTTATTATTCTTTGATTTAAAAAAGAATCCCATCTCAACTGAAAATGCAAATACTTTTTTAGGAATAAATAAAGTTCTGCTTCTGTGTTGTTCTTGTATTGTTTTTTCGTTCTACGTTTTTTGATGTCTGATCCCGAAGAATTTGCTTCAACATCTTTTTCTTGGTTTGAGAGAATTGACCCAAGACTTACTTGGTTTTGTGCATCTGATCGAGGATTCCCTCGGTCTGGGGGTTCTTTTTCTTCTTTACTTCTATTGTATAATTCAAGAGAGTTTTTTTGATTCGATGATATAAAAAGATCTTCCTTTTTCTTTCGAGTTATTTTTTTATTCCCATTTTCATTTCCCTTAAAACTGAAAAGAAGTAATTTGATTGGTATGATCCACGGTTTTTTTTTATATGCATTAAAAAATAGCACTAATTCTCGGAAGAACCAAAGCTCCAGATTTGATATAGGACAACTTAGTATTGCTTCATTCATTCCCATCCAATCAAAAAAGAACTTTTTTTGATTGGATGGTTTAATTTCTTCATCTTCATGAATTGTAAGATAAAAAAGAACTTTCTTATTAATTTCATCAATTATTTGATACTTATCAGCCCCAATCTTAGTATTTGGATTCCTGTTGGTACCAATATCAACCCAGACTTCAATATCAACCTTATTTCTAAGACAAAAATCGAGAATTCTCCAATCAAAAAATTTTCTATCCGAAAATTTATCCATATCCATAATATCATCTTCTTCTAGATAATTATTAATAGGGATACCTCCCAACATATCAAATAATTTGCCTTCCCTTATGTTGGAATTAGAAAAGATTTCTTCTTTATTATTTACTTGGAATAATGATTTATGAATATACGAGTCTTTCTTATCTTCATAATTAATAGATTTATATGATAAAAGATCATATCTATAGTGTTTTTTAAAATTATCTTTTTGATTCTGTAATGGATTCGCTTCAAAAAAATTTTGTTTGTCGGAATGAGTTAATCTATTTTTTTCATAAGAATCCTTTTTGTTTAAATCTTTCTTTTGAGCCATACTGTGTTGATTGGCTCTATTTCGCCATTTTTGTGGTACTAATATAGGCCATCTTATCCGAGATAAATCGGATTGATATTGATAATGACCCTTTAACCAGTTTTTCCATTGATTCATTTCAAAATTCAAAAAAGATTCATGTCTTAATTCGTAATGAAATATTCCTTGTTTTTTAAAATAATCTTTTATTTCCTTCTTAAGAAAAAGGGATGTTCCGTCATATTGAAAGACAAATCTTAAATTATAAAAGTGAATAAGTTGGGTTTGTGATAATTTGTAAAATACATATGCTTGTGATTGTGAGAAAAAAGAGAAATCATAAGAAATCTTTGAATTCTTATTACTAACCTTAGAAAGTGATTTTTTTATAGTCGAAATAAAGTGAATTCCATTTTTACTTGTTTTATTAATTCTTTCCTGATTTGTTTCATTATTGTGGATATTTTTCTCAATAATTTTGATTTTTTTTGGTGATTCAAAAAAAAAAATTGCATTGATTCTTGGAATATTGACAATAGCTAGAAAAATTTTTATGTATATCCTTTCAATGAAAAATTTTATAAAAAAATATGATTTACCAATTAATCGAGTATTTCTTTTTTTTAATATTTGCCAAATCTTTTTTGACGCTCCTAATATTTTAGGACGATAACTTGTTTTGTTCGAACTAATATTTCTTTCGTAAGTTAGCAGTCTTTTTTTCTTTTCTTTTGTAATTTTTTCTATTTTCTTTTTTATTATGTTTGTTCGATTAGTCAGATCTTTTATTTTTTTTTCGGGCAGTGCTAAATTTGTCCAATCCATAGATCGAATTTGAATGGACGATTCGTGAATCATCTGATTACTCATTATCAAATCTTTTTTATCTTCACCCAATTCATCTATTTCTCGCAATCTAAATAATGGAATTTGGTTTGTTTTTGAAAGTTCTTTTACTCTTCCTTTTCCTTTTAGTAATAGAATTCTTTTGATGACCCATCTTTTTGTTTCTTTTGCGATTTGTTGAAAAATTTTTGTTCTTTCTTTTAAAACTCTTAAAGACTTTGTTTTCAATTGTCTAATTTTTTTTTTTAGTTCTTTGAAAATGGGTTTAAAAAACGAAGGTCTTTTTCGGGGAGGACCAAAAGGCAATTCCGCTTCCATTCCCCAAACTGTTAAAAAACAAAAGTCGTTGTTTTTTTGTCCCTTTTTTTTTTTCATTGCATCTTTATGAGGGAATTGTAGCTTAGATTTGTGCCAGGGTTTCAGGCAAAAAGGAAATAGGATCTTTATCTGAATACCCTCTGTTAACCAGTTTTTCGGAAATTCTCGTTCGGATAATTGAACACCGTTATGGGTGCATTTTACATACATTTCCCTATTCCAATCCTTTAAATCCTCGGACCATTCAGGAATTTGAAATAAGAGCATGCGAGCAATATTTTTAGCTATTATCAGTGAAGGTAATATAATATATTTTCTAAGAATCGATTGAGTTAATAATACAAAACTTCTGAGTACTTGAGCAAAAAAAAATGTATTCCAGATTTCTGCTATGGGTATCTCTGTTTTTTCTTTCCTTTTGTATTTTTCTCTTTTGTCCTCCTCTTGGTTATCAATTTTTTTTTGCTTTTCAATTTTAGAATCAGAAAGTTTTTGGTCTTTTTGTTTCCACATCCAATTTTTAAAAATTACTTTCATCAGTTCGGAAATATCAAAAGAAAAAAAAAAAGGTTTGTCTAGCCTGTCCAAAAAAAGCGGGGAATGCACATTTGCTTGAAACAGTTCCCAAGTAATAGTTTTACGTCTTTGTGCGCGCATAGAGCCTTTGATTAGACCTCGACGAAAATCCGATTGTTGTGAATAATGGGTCAAATTCACTTTCTTTGCTTGCTTAGGACTCTTAGTATATTTTGTATTAATATACGTAGAGGTATTTGGCTTTGGCTGGTTATCAGTAAAAATAACTACATGTTTGAACTTTCTTGAACGAATTGCCCCTGCTACAGTTTCGCCCCTGTTTTTCTTTTTTTGTCCTAAATCGGTAATTGAGTTGTATGACCAGCGAGGAACTTTTTTACTAATTTCTTTTATTCCAATAGAGTTTTTTCTAATTCTTTGGTCGTTGGGATCCGTTATAACTACATCAAATAAAATTTTTAAAATTAGTATTCGATCTTCTGAATCAATTTTTTCTTGTGTTTGTTCTGGAAATAAAGAACGTACTTTTTTTGTTGAAAATAATTTTATACGAAACCTATCTAGTGTCTGCTCAAATTCGGGATAATTCTTAATAAGAAGAAGACCGTGAATTTTATTTATCCAAAATGTACTGATGTTCTTTTGGCTAGAAGTTTCATTTAGCGTTAGGGGTGAAAAAAAAAAATCGATTCTTCCACGATAAGGTCCATGCAAAAAAGGATCATATTTTTTAGGTAAGTATTCTTGTTTAGTCTTATCATTACACAATTGAGTCCTTTTTTCAAGTCCATTCAGAGTACTAGATCCTTTATCTAAAACTTCGATTCTATTCCTAAACTCCTTGTTTAAGTTATTTTTTTTTTCATTGGTGTAACTCCAATTATTATACAATTCATCAGAGGATAGTTTTTCTTTTGTTAAAAAAGACATCTTTTGTTGTATCATTTCCAAAAAAGTTGACAAACTTGCTGGATACGTAAAAGAGATCCTTTCTTTTCCATCACTTTGACATGTATAAAAAAAAAAGTGTGACATTTCATTTCTTACAACATTAATAAATCGATTATTTCTTTTCTTTTTTTTATATCGAAATGGGCGATTCCATTGTTTATAGTCGAAAAGAAGAGTCGCGAGAGGTTTCTCAAACCATAATAAATATTTCTC